TCCTGTTACATGAATCAAATGTTTCATTTCATCCGGGAAAAGCCATCTCTTTCTCAACAATGTCTTTGTCATTTGATCCAATAGCGTTCCGTTAGATAGGAACAGATTTGATAAATACTGATAACTCTCGGATAGAGTATTAGAACGGAAAGATCCATTAGATAATGAACTCTTGGTTCTAAACCATCTCTGGCGATGAATCAACAATTCGAAGTGCTTTTCTTGCGTATTCTTGATGAACCAGCGTTTATATATAGATGTAGGAGGATTTGTTTGGGAAGCAATGAGCCCCTTTGACATCTCTTCATCTGCAAAGAATTCTCGACGTGAAAACACAGAGACAGAGGGCTGATCTTTGAATAGGGAAAAGGATGGATCCGCAGGGTCCCAAATGAATTGGCTTGTTCGAAAAAAGCCTTGTTCTTTGGAAGATCTATCTCGTGTCTGGTACTGCATGGTTCCACTTTGAAGCTCATCCTCTTTATGATAAATGATCCATTTGTCCCGAAATGACCCAGTCCAATAGGGAAATCCCAATTCAGTGGGCCTTTCGATACAATCAAATCGCCATATTCTAGGAGCCCAAACTATGTGATTGAATAAATCCTCCTCTATCTGTTGCGGATCGAGGGCCCCTTCCCCTTCTTCAAACTCCGATTCGTATTTTTCATATAGAAATCTCCGATCAACGATAGAACAAGATCCATTTTGCATCATATCTAACTGATTCCTTGGTTCGGACCGAAGAAGTAATGTCACTCGATTATTATCAAACTGACTGCAATATTTTTCTGTCCGTGAGGATCCCGCCAGAGCCAGAGCGCCTTCTACTTCTAATAGTAATAATAGTAATAGGCCATGAACTAGATCAGAATCGTTCTCGACGAATCCATAAGAAGTGATCCAATTTTTTTCATCGTGTCTGGATGAAGACCAAAGATCTTGAGCGACCGATCCGGCAGAACAACTCAAAAGATAAAGAAGTATCGTTAATTTCTTCATGCTCGTTCCAAGTTCGAAGTACCATTTGTACAAATAAGAATCCCCTCCTTTACATGATTTCTTCTTCATATAGATAGATATAGGATCTATGGGGCAATTACTTAGAAGTACATTTTGTGTAACAGCCCTTCCTATCTGATAGAAAAGGATCCCATGATCCTGAACCGATCTTATCTGGGATCGAAAATCCCAAGTTTTTCTATGAAGAGCTGATCTCATTGTATTAGTTTCTATAATGGATTTCTTCTGTGTAATACTAATTGATAGGGCCTCATTGATAAGTGCTACAAGATCTCGCGCATTGGAACCCATGGTTATGGACCCGAATCCGTTAGTATGGAACATCTTCTTTTCCAAGTGAAATCCTCTAGTATATGAAAGAATGAAAAAGTGCTTTCGTTGTTGTGGAAGAAGAAGCCTTCGTATCTTAATGCATGTATTGAATTTATTTGGAGCTATTAGAGCGGGATCCACTTTTTGGGGAATATGAGTCGAAGCAATAACAAGAATCTTTCCAGTGGAACATCTTTCACAATCCCTGGAGAGATAGTTCTCTAATAGATCGAGGGATAAGTAATTCGACTCATTCACATGCAGATCATGAATGTTTGGAATCCATATTATGCAAGGAGACATTGCTTTTGCTAATTCGAATTGAAGGGTGATATCAAATTGGTCTATTTTCGTCGTCATATACATAGTTAGCACATTCGTCATAGTTAGCAGCTCCGTATCAATATCAAGGTCATCATTACTATCATCAATATCGTCACTATCATCAATATCGATATCATCAATAGGATAACCTTTAGGCTTGTCATCCAAGAACTTGTTCGGAAATACCGTAATGAAAGGAACATAGGAGTTTGTCGCTAGGTATTTGACCAAACAGGATCGTCCAGTTCCTATAGAACCTATCACTAAAATACCTCTAGAAGGGGATAGGGCTAAGCGGAGCGAAAAGGGTTTTCCATGAGGAGATGGGGAATGAAAAATATTAGCCCCACACAAGGTTTGTGAATAAGTGATTGTATGATAATGAGCAAGGAATATCCGTCTTTCTGCTAAACAGGATCTATTGAACTCATAATTCATTAGATCCTTTTGATGAATGTCAACTAAGTATCGTAAGGAAATTGATCCCGGTTGTTCAATCATTTGATAACCAGAGTCATTCTTTGATAAATGATCACTATGAGTCAGACTCAATAGAATTTGATCAATCCTTTTTTCTGTCGTTAAGGTGGAGAACTGAACCAAGAATTCTCTTTCTTCATCATCAATCGAATCACTGTTCGCGACCCAGAATTCTATTTTATCATCAATCCAATCACCGTTCACGTTTTTTCTTTTTCTTATCAATGAATAGATCTCTTTACTTGTACGACTTAGATGTCTCGTATTTCTCGAAAAAATGATTCGATTGATGGGATTTGGTATGATACTTACAAGATCGATGAGATTGATCTTCCAATATTTCTTCTTAGAACGTATTGAT